GGGGGATATCATTATTGCCGAACCCAATGCCTACATTGCCTTTGCGGGTAAAAGAGTAATTGAACAAACATTGAATAAAACAGTACCCGAAGGTTCACAAGCGTCTGAGTATTTATTCCAGAAGGGTTTATTCGATCTAATCGTACCACGTAATCCTTTAAAAAGCGTTCTGAGTGAGTTATTTCAACTCCACACTTTCTTTCCTTTGAATCAAAATTAGAACATTAAGTTCCATTATTTTGAGCAAACAAGTAATTTGTTTATCGGAATACAAGTGAAATTTAGACGAATGGGTTTTCTTTGTTGACATAAGATCTAATTGTATAACGAATCAAAAGTCACATAAAATAGGAAATCTGACCCTTTTTCTATATTCCTGATTATTGATCAAGAAGTCTCTATTAACAAGATAAAAGATGAAATTCTTTTTTTCGTGAAATTAGGCAAATAAAAAAATCTTCTTCTCGTCATATATAATGAAAATCTAGAAAATATAGTATAGAATTTTTTATCTTTCTATATCGTACGATAATCCATTTTGACTAAGAATCCCTGCTGGATGGGATTCTAACAAACCCTTCAATCAAATAGAATCTAATTCATTTTTAAAAAACTTTTTGCTTAGTGAATGAAATTCGAAGACAAGAGCAAAAAATGAAGAAAATAATATCTCATCCATATCCTCTCAAATTTTTCATGTAGAAAGATAAAAAACTACATTATATACTCACTTAGACTTAGATACTTATATTATTCTTAATTAATTCTTAATAGATATAGATATTAATAAAAATTTTAAGGAGTAATAATTCCAATTTAGAATTATCAAATTATTATAAATATTATTTATATATATAAGATATATAAGCTATCTTTATATATAATAAGATATCTTTATATTAATAATAAGATATCTTTATATTATAAAAAAATATAAAATCTAAATAATAATAACAGGTACAAATAGTAAATCGAGGTACCCATTCTATGACAACTCTTAACTTTCCCTCTGTTTTGGTCCCTTTAGTAGGCCTAGTATTTCCGGCAATCGCAATGGCTTCTTTATTTCTTCATATTCAAAAAAACAGGATTTTTTAGAGCCGAGGGCACAAAATATCATCTTTTTTTTTTTCAAAACTGACGCTTGTATCATAACACAGATATCCATTTAGCTAAATATGATATAAGAGGCTTCCGTCGAAATCTCCCCAAAATGCTATTAGCTAGTTTCAAATAGACCCGAATCGGCGAATGGCTGAACTGTAAAGTTGGTCTATCTATATACATGTGGCTATCTTTAGTGAGTCATACGAAGGGTGTGTTATTAGTTTAGATCTAACCAATTTAATGAATTACTCCTAAAGGTTCACATCAAACTAGTGCTAGTTGATGCGAGTTACTTCGGAAACAAACGGACTAAAGGCAAATTCATTTGGGGTATTCTCTCAATTCCAAAAAAAGCAACCGGATCAAGTATGAGTTGTCGATCAGAACATATATGGATAGAACCTATAACGGGGGCTCGAAAAACAAGTAATTTCTGCTGGGCTGTTATCCTTTTTTTAGGTTCATTAGGATTCTTGTTAGTTGGAACCTCGAGTTATCTTGGTAGAAATTTGATATCTTTATTTCCGTCTCAGCAAATAGTTTTTTTTCCACAAGGGATTGTGATGTCTTTCTATGGGATCGCGGGTCTTTTTATTAGCTCCTATTTGTGGTGCACAATTTCGTGGAATGTAGGTAGTGGTTATGATCGATTTGATAGAAAAGACGGAATAGTGTGTATCTTTCGTTGGGGATTCCCTGGAAAAAACCGTCGGGTCTTCCTCCGATTTCTTATAAAAGATATTCAGTCCGTTAGAATAGAAGTTAAAGAGGGTATTTATGCTCGTCGTGTCCTTTATATGGATATCAGAGGCCAGGGAGCCATTCCATTGACTCGTACTGATGAGAATTTTACTCCACGGGAAATGGAACAAAAAGCTGCTGAATTGGCTTATTTCTTGCGTGTACCAATTGAAGTATTTTAAGAAATCAGCCGAGAAATGAATGCTTTCTAGCGGGAGGGCAAAAAAGCAAGAATCCTCTTTTTCTATAACATAACTTAATGGAGGTTTCTTCAGAACATTCAGTCGAGTCAAAGCAGACATATATGGAACAAGTATAAAAAAATATGGAACAAGTATAAAAAAAACCTTTTTGGGGGATCTTTTATATGTATCGAAATATACACAACTCAATTATATATTAAATAAGAAAAAAAGAAAATCTCATAATCAACCATTTCGAAATAAGGAAATTACCCCTTTTTACTTGTTGGAATTGAAACTTTAGATTCAGATAGATCATATCTTGTAATTTTTTTGAAGCTTCTTTTTAGACTTTTTGTGCTCCTTAATGACGAAAAAATTGGATCTCTTATAATGATAACTAGCCAATTTATGTCGTTTTTTGCCACTCATTTTTCACAATATTTTTCAGAAAATTACCTCAATTATTCTATCAATGACTACTCATAGTCAGTTAAAATTTTTCGAAATATTAGAGGGTTTTTTTATATTATTAGAGGGTTTTTTTATATAATGATAGAAAAGGAGAATGAGATAGAAAAGGAGAATGATAGAAAAGGAGCTCTTTCGTCTCAAAATCTGAATACTATTTATATTCATTATTTAAAGTGGTTTTTCCGGGCGTTCATCGAAAAGAGATATATGCTTCGAATTTGACTGATTGAGATATAGGGAAACAATTTTTTTTATATTTTTTATATTTATTCATATATATTCATTCGAATTTTTCATCTATTTCCGTATTTTTTTCTAGATTCAAGGCCTAACCACGAAATCACAAATAAAAAAGAGTGAATAGATTCATAGGTTCGATAACTTGTAATAGAACTGATGCGTGAGAGAAATATTAGATTACATAGAGTCGACGAATGAGATGGGTTCATTAACAATTCACAGATGAAAAAATGGCAAAAAAGAAAGCATTCACTCCTCTTTTATATCTTGCATCTATAGTATTTTTGCCCTGGTGGATTTCTCTCTCATTTCAAAAAAGTCTGGAATCATGGGTTACTAATTGGTGGAACACTAGGCAATCCGAAACTTTTTTGAATGATCTTGAAGAAAAGAGTATTCTAGAAAAATTCATAGAATTAGAGGAACTCCTCTTCTTAGAGGAAATGATCAAGGAATACTCGGAGACACATCTACAAAACCTTCGTATAGGAATTCACAAAGAAACAATCCAATTAATCAAGATACACAACGAGGGTCGTATTCATACGATTTTGCACTTCTCGACAAATATAATATGTTTCATTATTCTAAGTGGTTATTCTATTTTAGGTAATAAAGAACTTGTTATTCTTAACTCTTGGGCTCAAGAATTCCTATATAACTTAAGTGACACAATAAAAGCTTTTTCTCTTCTTTTATTAACTGATTTATGTATCGGATTTCATTCGCCCCATGGTTGGGAACTGATGATTGGCTTTGTCTACAAGGATTTTGGATTTGTTCATAATGATCAAATTATATCTGGCCTTGTTTCCACTTTTCCAGTCATTCTAGATACAATTTTAAAATATTGGATTTTCCGTTATTTAAATCGCGTATCTCCGTCACTTGTAGTGATTTATCATTCAATGAATGACTGAAAAATTATCTACCTAATCCAATTATAATGTTTCTTACTTTGCAGTTGTACATAAGCAAAGCATTGAAAATCACTTTCTATTTCTACCCATCCCGGAGATTCATCCTATATTCCTATATATATTAATCGAGTCAAATCAAATTATTCCAGTAAATAACAGAATCGTGGATAGGAAACTCCATTAGTGACCTACCCAAATTTATTGTATAAATTTTCGGGATCAATGGTTGGACCATGCAAACTAGAAATACTTTTTCTTGGATAAAGGAACAGATTACTCGATCTATTTCCATATCGCTCATGATATATATCATCACTCGTACATCCATTTCAAATGCATATCCCATTTTTGCACAGCAGGGTTATGAAAATCCACGAGAAGCGACTGGACGTATTGTATGCGCCAATTGCCATTTAGCTAATAAACCGGTGGATATTGAGGTTCCGCAAGCGGTACTTCCCGATACTGTATTTGAAGCAGTTGTTCGAATTCCTTATGATATGCAAGTGAAACAAGTTCTTGCTAATGGTAAAAAAGGAGCCCTGAATGTGGGGGCTGTTCTTATTTTACCAGAGGGTTTTGAATTAGCCCCTCCCGATCGTATTTCCCCCGAGATAAAAGAAAAGATGGGCAATCTGTCTTTTCAGAGCTATCGCCCCAATCAAAAAAATATTCTTGTCATAGGCCCTGTTCCTGGTCAGAAATATAGTGAAATCACCTTTCCTATTCTTTCCCCCGACCCCGCTACTAAGAAAGACACTCACTTCTTAAAATATCCTATATACGTAGGCGGAAACAGGGGAAGGGGCCAAATTTATCCTGACGGGAGCAAGAGTAACAATACAGTTTATAATGCTACAGCATCAGGTATAGTAAGCAAAATCCTACGAAAAGAAAAGGGGGGATACCAAATAACCATAGCGGATGCATCGGATGGACGTCAAGTTGTTGATATTATCCCTCCGGGGCCAGAGCTTCTTGTTTCAGAAGGCGAATCTATCAAATTGGATCAACCGTTGACAAGTAATCCTAATGTGGGCGGATTTGGTCAGGGAGATGCAGAAATAGTACTTCAAGATCCATTACGTGTACAAGGCCTTTTGTTCTTCTTCGCATCTGTTATTTTGGCACAAATATTTTTGGTTCTTAAAAAGAAACAGTTCGAGAAGGTTCAATTGTCCGAAATGAATTTCTAGACTCGCGGATTTATCGACATCAAGTTTATAAAAAGAACCAAATTCTTTTTAGTAATTATGATTATCTATTGATAAAAAATGAAATGATAAAAAGCCTTTTGTTTGTTTATACTCTTTTTCTCCGAGATGCCGGGAATTCC